ACGCAACGATGATTTTTTTCTACAAATCATAAAGATATTGGAACATTATATTTCATTTTTGGTATTTGAGCTGGTATAGTAGGAACTTCATTAAGAATAATTATTCGAGTAGAGTTAGGTCAGCCTGGAAGGTTAATTGGAGATGATCAAATTTATAATGTGGTAGTTACAGCTCATGCTTTTGTAATAATTTTTTTTATAGTAATGCCTATTATAATTGGGGGGTTTGGTAATTGGTTAATTCCTTTAATGTTAGGGGCGCCTGATATGGCTTTTCCTCGTATAAATAATATAAGGTTCTGATTACTTCCTTTTTCTTTAACTTTATTATTAACTAGGGGAATAGTAGAAAGAGGAGTTGGAACAGGGTGAACAGTATACCCCCCTCTTGCTTCTGCGATTGCTCATGCTGGAGCTTCAGTAGATTTAGGTATTTTTTCATTACATTTAGCGGGGGTTTCTTCTATTCTTGGCTCAGTTAATTTTATAACAACGGCTATTAATATACGGGCCGCAGGAATAACTATGGATCGAATACCATTATTTGTTTGATCGGTATTTATTACTACTGTATTATTATTATTATCTTTACCTGTTTTAGCTGGGGCTATTACTATGTTATTAACTGATCGAAACTTAAATACTTCTTTTTTTGATCCTGCAGGAGGGGGAGATCCTATTCTTTACCAGCATTTATTTTGATTTTTTGGCCATCCTGAGGTGTATATTTTAATTTTACCTGCATTTGGGATGGTTTCTCATATTGTAGTTCAAGAGTCTGGTAAAAAAGAGGCTTTTGGTACATTGGGGATAATTTATGCAATAATTGCTATTGGTATTTTAGGGTTTGTTGTTTGAGCTCATCATATATTTACAGTAGGGATAGATGTAGATACTCGAGCTTATTTTACTTCTGCTACAATGATTATTGCAGTGCCGACTGGAATTAAAATTTTTAGTTGATTAGGAACTTTACAAGGAACTCAAGTAAACTATAGCTCTTCTTTATTGTGGGTACTAGGATTTATTTTTTTATTTACAGTGGGGGGTTTAACAGGGGTTGTATTAGCTAATTCTTCTATTGATATTATTTTACATGACACTTATTATGTAGTAGCTCATTTCCATTATGTGCTATCTATAGGAGCTGTTTTTGGAATTTTTGCTGGAATTGTTCATTGATTCCCTTTATTTACAGGTTTATCATTAAATCAGAAGTGGTTAAAAATTCATTTTTTTACAATATTTGCTGGGGTTAATATTACATTTTTTCCACAACATTTTTTAGGGCTTAATGGGATACCTCGGCGTTATTCAGATTACCCAGATGCTTATAGAGCATGAAATGTTTTATCATCAATTGGTTCAATTATTTCTTTAGTAGCTGTCTTAGGATTTGTAATTATTGTTTGAGAAGCTTTTATTATGGGACGAAAAAGATTTAGTTCTCTTTTTATACCTACTTCAATAGAGTGACAGCATTCTTTCCCACCTGCAGATCATACTTATGCTGAGATTCCTTTAATTTCTAATTAATTCTAAAATGGCAGATAGATGTATAGGATTTAAGCTCCTACAAGGAAGATTTCTTCTTTTAGAAGTGGCAAGATGAGGTTATTTAGGGTTCCAAGATAGTGCTTCTCCTTTAATAGAACAGTTAATTTTTTTTCATGACCATACTATAGTAGTGCTGATTTTAATTGTAACGTTTGTAGGGTATATTATATTTTATTTGTTTTTTAATTTTTTGGTTAATCGGTATTTATTAGAGAGCCAGGAGGTAGAAATCATTTGGACTATTCTCCCTGCTATTATTTTAATTTTTATTGCTTTTCCTTCTTTACGTCTTTTATATTTGTTGGATGAAATTAATAATCCTAGAATTACTTTAAAGACTATTGGCCACCAATGATATTGGAGGTACGAGTATTCTGATTTTTTAGAGTTGGAGTTTGATTCTTATATAATTGGGACAATAGATCTTTCTAAGTCAGGGTTTCGATTATTAGATGTAGATAATCGGGTAGTGCTGCCTATAAATTCTCAAGTACGAATGCTTGTAAGAGCAGCTGATGTAATTCATTCTTGAACAGTTCCTGCTTTAGGAATAAAGGCTGATGCAATTCCTGGTCGATTAAATCAAATTAGATTTTTTATTAATCGGCCTGGTTTGTTTTTTGGACAGTGTTCAGAAATCTGTGGGGCGAATCATAGATTTATACCTATTGTAGTAGAAAGGGTAAGTGTTAATAGTTTTTTGGATTGAGTTTCTTCTTGTTTAAAATCTTCATTTGGTAACTTAAATACAAGTGTAAGTCTTTTAAGCTTAAAATAGTAGTTTACTTCAAATGGGATAAAAATTAGTTAATATATAATATAAGTTTGTCAAACTTAAGTAATTTGAATAAATATTTTTATATGCCTCAGATATCACCTCTTTTTTGAGTAAATCTATATGTAATGTTTTTGTTAAGTTTAATTTTAGTATTAGCAGTTCAATATTTTTTAGTGATTTATTGTAAATCAGGCTCAGTCAGAGATAGCGATCAAAAATTCGAAAAATTTTGAAAATGGTAGCTAGCTTATTTAGAATTTTTGATCCTTCATCGAGAATTTTTTCCCTTCCCCTAAATTGAGTTTCTACCTTTTTAGGTTTCTTATTTTTACCATTTATATATTGGGTTTCTCCTTCACGTTGGGCTATAATGTGGCTTAAGTTTACAAAAATATTATATGGGGAATTTAAAGTGATTTTAGGTAGTAATAATTTAGGTTTAAATGTACTATTTATCTCTTTATTAACGTTGATTGTATTCAATAATTCTTTAGGGCTTTTGCCTTATGTTTTTACTAGTTCAAGTCATCTAGTAATAACATTATCATTAGCTTTTCCTTTATGATTATCTTTTATAATTTTTGGGTGAATAAATCACACACAAGATATATTTGCTCACTTAGTGCCCCAAGGCACCCCAGGGGCATTAATACCTTTTATAGTTTTGATTGAAAGGATTAGAAATATTATTCGACCTGGGACGCTGGCAGTTCGATTAGCTGCTAATATAATTGCAGGGCATTTATTATTAAGACTTTTAGGGGGAATGGGGCCTGTTATACCTTTTAGGATTCTTTGGATTCTCATTATTTTGCAGGTACTCTTGTTAATATTAGAATCTGCTGTTGCAGTTATTCAATCTTATGTGTTTGCTATTTTAAGGATTTTATATGCTAGAGAAGTAAATTAATGTCAAGACATAGTCATCATACTTATCATTTAGTTGATATAAGGCCTTGACCTTTAACTGGTTCAATTAGAGCTATAATATTAACTACTGGGTTAATCAAGTGATTTCATCAATTTAGGGCAGATTTATTATATTTAAGATTTGTAGCTGTGATTTTAACTATAATTCAGTGATGACGAGATGTAGTTCGAGAAGGTACTTATCAAGGGTTGCATACTGGAGCTGTAATAAGGGGTTTACGATGAGGAATAATTTTGTTTATTTTATCAGAGGTACTTTTCTTTTTCTCTTTTTTTTGAGCTTTTTTTCATAGAAGATTATCTCCGGTAGTAGAGGTAGGAAGGTACTGACCTCCCAGGGGTATTCAACCATTTAATCCCTTTGGAGTTCCTTTATTAAATACTACTATTTTATTATCTTCCGGAGCAACAGTAACATGGTCTCATCATGCAATTTTAAATTCTAACCATAAAGAAGCTTTACAAAGTTTAATGTTAACTGTAATGTTGGGTTTATATTTTACGGGTTTACAGGCTTTTGAATATATTGAAGCATCTTTTTCTATTGCTGACTCTATTTATGGTTCGACTTTTTTTGTAGCCACTGGTTTTCATGGGCTGCATGTTATTATTGGGTCCTCATTTCTTTCTGTGTGTTTATTTCGGCTTTATAAGTGTCATTTTTCTTCTTACCATCATTTTGGGTTTGAGGCAGCTGCATGATACTGGCACTTTGTGGATGTAGTGTGGTTATTCCTTTATGTTTTTATTTATTGATGAGGTGGCTAATTTTTTAGTATAAGTGTATATTTGGCTTCCAACCAAAAGGTCTAGAGTCTAGAAAAATTAATTTATATTTTAATAACAAGGATTTTGTTTACTTTAGTAGTGAGATTGTTAGTGATATTAATGGCTTCATTATTATCTAAAAAGATGGTAGTTGATCGTGAGAAAAGATCTCCTTTTGAATGTGGGTTTGACCCTAAAGGTAGGGCGCGGTTACCATTTTCTCTTCGGTTTTTTTTAGTGGCTGTAATTTTTTTAATTTTTGATGTGGAGATTACTCTCTTAATACCTTTGGCTTATATTTTAATATTAACTAATATTTTTACTTGATTATGTACGGGCTTAAGATTTTTATTAATTTTGCTTGTTGGTTTATACTATGAGTGGAGAAAGGGTGCTCTTGAATGAATAGAGTAGAAAGAATTATAGTCAATTATGATTTATGATTTGCACTCATAAGGTGTCGGAAGACTAATTTTAATTAGAAAGCGAAGTATTGCGTTTAGTTTCGGCCTAAAAAATGGTGAGGACCTCTAATTTGTTTTTAAGGTGTTAACATATTACATTTTCACTGTAAAGTTGAAGGTTTCCTTCTAAAAATGTTCCCCCCCTTTTTTTTGAGGAGGGGGGGAAGAAAAAAAGCAGAGGTTATAATAAAATTTCTTAAAATTATAAATATTAAATTTTATATATGAAGGTAAGTAAGAAAAAATAAAAGTTTTTATTTTGGAGGGGGAGCGAGACCTTTTTGTCTTAATATATTACTTTACTTAAATAATAAAAATAAATAAATTATAGAAAAGCACGATTTTATATTATAGATCTGTGCATATAGATTTACTCTTATAATAGAAAAATATTGAGAGATTCATAAATCTCTCAATATTTTTCTAACGAGATTCTATTTGATCTTTTGATCTAGTTCTCCTTATATTATGAGAATATTAAATAAGATTCTTCTTCCTCTTTCTCAATATCTACATAATTGAGTATAAATTAATTTGAATTATAATTTAACTTATAGATTTAATAGTATACAAAAATATAAATAATTATTTTATATTAACAGAGAATATTTTATATTAAATTAAATGTATATATATATGTAATATAAAGAGATATCTTATTAAAGAGGTTAAGATAATGTATTATATATATGTAATATAAAGAGATATCTTATTAAAGAGGTTAAGATAATGTATTATATATAATGGAATTTAACCAATTCTTAGAAGATCAAAACTTCTTGTGCTATCTAACACTTATATATATATATATATGAAATTTGAACGGAATTTAACCGCTCAAGAAATAAGTTAGAAGCTTTTTCTTAACCAATAAATTTCCTTAATAGGAAGTGATTTCAATTTTTCCATTAACAGTGGAATACCTCTATTTGGTTTCTATTAATAATTTCTTAAATTTTTTGTGGGATTGTTTAGTGATAAGGTGATTGAATCCGGGTGAGCATAGCTTTATAAAGTTTGGTTTTCGCTTTTGGACTTTGTTTTATAGTTATTTAATATATGCAAATTTTAGTGGTGTGTATTTTACTAAAAGTAGAATGGGAGGCATGCAATATTTAATATTAACAATAGGGTAATTCTTGAGTTAGTAAACTATATTAAGTTTGATAAAATCTTGTGCCAGCAGTCGCGGTTATACTTGGGAATTAAATGAAGTGTATTAGTGGAAGTTAATAAATTAATGTTAAATAAAAGTTTATATTTATAAAGAGTGAAATTAGATTATAAAATATAAAAGTTTATTTAGAGGTTAAAATAATGAAGCTTAAAAAATTAAGGTATGGATTAGGATTAGATACCCTAGTACACTTAAATTTAATTATTGAGCACTAGAATATTAGAAGTTATATTCTTTAAATTTAAAAAATTTGGCGGTATTTTAGTCTAGTTAGAGGAACCTGTTTTATAAACGATACAACACGCATTATTTTACTTGTCTTAGTATATCAGTTTGTATACCGTCATTATAAGATAATTTATGAGAAAATATTATTGAAATCATATTATTGAGTATATTAGATCAAGGTGCAGCTTATGGGTAAGTAAACATGGGTTACAATAAAATTTATTTAATACGGATTAAGTGTTTAAATATATTTATGAAGGAGGATTTAATTGTAAGGAGGGGGGCAGTGAGCTTTCCTGATAAAAGCTCTGAATTATGTACATATCGCCCGTCGCTTTCATTTAAGGTGAAATAAGTCGTAACATAGTAGAGGTACTGGAAAGTGTTTCTAGAATTATCAAGGTAAAGCTGAAAATAAGCGTCTCATTTACACCGAGAAGGGTTGTCGTGTAATTCGATATATTTTGATTACGAGATAGTTGTTAATTGGTATTAATAAGAAAAAGATTTTATTAAATATAGTAAATTGAATTGAACAATATTAAAGACTTAGTGAATATTACTGTAGAGGAAACTTGAAATAATTTAAGAGTTAATAATAAAAAAGTAGTATTAAAATTACGTATCTTGTGTATAATAGATATTTAAATTTATGCATTTCTATTTGCAGGTCTCGAAAGAAAAATAGTTAAATTAAAAAATAAGTTTTTGTAGCAGAAAAATTTGTAATTTTATTTTAGGAGTGAGATGTTAATCGGGGTTTTTGATATCTAGTTTTTTAAGAAGTAAATTTAAATTAGTGTTTTTATGTAATTTATAAAAACAGTAAATATAAAGGGGATTAGCTCTTTATTATTTAATATTATAAAAAAGTAATTTAAAGGGGTTTAACTAAGCTTAAAATTAGCTAGGTTTATAAGGTGTTATAAGTGAAATCAAAAATAATAATATTTATTTATCTTTTAATTGTTTATTAAAAATTACTTAGGAATATAATTGGAGTAGTTATAATGAGTATATTAGTATATAGTGGGGTAAGGGATTAATTTAAATTAATATAGGGGGTTTACAGGGATTTAGATTTTTTTTTAAGGAATTCGGCAAAAATTATTTCTGCCTGTTTAACAAAAACATGTCTGTATGAGAGGTTTATAAAGTCTGACCTGCCCATTGGAAAACTAAAAGGCCGCGGTATTATGACCGTGCAAAGGTAGCATAATCATTAGTTTTTTAATTGAAGGCTAGAATGAATGGTTGGACAAGAAATAATCTGTCTTAAATTAAAATATTGAATTTAACTTTAAAGTGAAAAGGCTTTAATGATCTAATGGGACGATAAGACCCTATAAAACTTTATATTTTAAGGTAGAAATTAATTTTATTTTAAAGTTACTATTTTAAAGTGTTTTGTTGGGGCGACAAGAATATAAGAAATAATAACTGTTTTTTATTTCTACAATAATATTTGATTTATTGATCCTAAAAAGGATAAAAGATTAAGTTACTTTAGGGATAACAGCGTAATTTTTTTTGAGAGTTCTTATCGACAAGAAAGTTTGCGACCTCGATGTTGAATTAAAGGTTCTTTATAGAGTAGAGACTATAAGAGAAGGTCTGTTCGACCTTTAAATTTTTACATGATTTGAGTTCAGACCGGTGTAAGCCAGGTTGGTTTCTATCTTTTAGGATAAGTTAAATTATTTTAGTACGAAAGGATTGAGTAATTGAAAAAATTTTTATATTATTTTGGCAGAATATGCGTTAGATTTAGAATCTAATAATATAGGGAGTCTATAAATAATAAAAATGCTTAGTCATGGGGGGGTCATGTTAATTATAGTTGTTAATTATTTAATTTTAATTATTTGTGTGTTGCTAGGAGTAGCATTTGTTACTTTGTTGGAGCGAAAAATTTTAGGTTACATTCAAATTCGTAAAGGGCCTAATAAATTAGGTTTTTTAGGTATTTTACAACCTTTTTCTGATGCTGTGAAACTTTTTTGTAAGGAGAATATAAATCTTAGAATATCAAATTTTTTACCTTATTATATAGCTCCTGTAATGAGTTTGTTTATTTCGTTAATTATGTGAAGGATTTTACCTTATAGAAGTGGCCTTTTTAATATAGGTTTAGGTGTTTTATTTTTTATATGTTGTTTAAGTGCAGGGGTGTATCCTATAATGATAGCAGGATGAGCTTCAAATTGTAAGTATTCTTTGTTAGGAAGACTTCGCTCAGTAGCTCAAACTATTTCATATGAAGTAAGGTTAGCTTTAATTTTATTATCTTTTATTTTTTTAATTGAGAGTTTTAATTTTAAAGAGTTTATTGTTTATCAAGAGGAGGTTTGGTTTTTATGATTAACTATTCCTTTAAGGATGGTTTGGTTTGCTTCAAGGTTAGCTGAGACTAATCGAACGCCGTTCGATTTGTCTGAAGGGGAATCTGAGTTAGTTTCAGGGTTTAATACTGAGTATAGAAGAGGTGGCTTTGCTTTAATTTTTATAGCGGAGTATTCTAGAATTTTGTTCATGAGGATAATTTTTAGGTTATTCTTTTTAGGACCTCATTTATTAAGTGTTATTTTTTATATAAAGGTAGTGGGGCTCAGATTTATTTTTGTTTGGGTTCGAGGAACTTTACCTCGGTTTCGTTATGATAAATTAATACATTTAGCTTGAAAGAGGTTTCTACCTGTTTCTTTAAATTTTTTAATTTGATGTATAGGAATAAAAATAGGAGTTTATTCTTGGTTCTTAGTTAATTAATATAATCGAAGAATAGTTTAAAGGAAATAAAATATTAATTTTGGATATTAAAGATATTGTTTTTCTTCGATAATAAAAGTTGGAGGAAGCCTCCTATTAATGCTTTCAAAACATTTGTTTTTATAAACTAAACTTTAAATTTAATCATTTATCCCATAATGTTGTTAAAATAGGATTGATAATATAGTATATAAAATATAAAGTGGATAAGATTTGGCCTGTTAAAATATAAGGAGTTTCTACAGGGCGGGCGCCAATTCAAGTTAAAAGTACTACTACTGACACTAAATACCAGAAAGTGATTTGATTAATAGGGTAAAATGTTCTTCTTCGGAAAACAGAATTGTGAGTAAAAGGTAAGATTATTAAGATAGCAATTGAGGCAGCTAAGGCGATAACTCCCCCCAATTTATTAGGAATTGATCGTAGAATAGCATAAGCAAAAAGAAAATATCATTCAGGTTGAATATGAACAGGTGTAACAAGAGGATTCGCAGGGATAAAATTATCTGGGTCTCTTAGAAGATAAGGGTTTAATAAAGTTAATATGATTAAAGCTCATAGAAGGATAGCAAACCCTAAGATATCTTTAAAATTGAAGTAAGGGTGGAAAGGTACTTTGTCTGTGGATGAAGAAATACCCAAGGGGTTGTTCCCTCCTGTTTCATGAAGGAAAAGAATGTGGACTACTGTTAAAGCGGCAATAATAAAGGGAAATAGGAAATGGAATGAGAAAAATCGAGTTAAGGTAGCGTTATCCACAGCAAATCCTCCTCAAATTCATTGTACCAAGTCTGTTCCTAGGAAAGGAATTGCAGAAAAAAGGTTAGTAATAACTGTTGCTCCTCAAAAGGATATTTGCCCTCATGGGAGGACGTATCCTAGAAAAGCCGAAGCTATAGTTAAAAAGAAGATTAGTGCTCCAATTATTCAAGTATGGAAATAGGTGTATGAGCTGTAATAAATACCTCGTCCGATATGGGAGTAAAGACAGATAAAGAAAAAAGATGCACTATTGGCATGAATGGTGCGAAGAAGTCATCCGTAGTTAACGTCACGACAAATATGAATAGTTCTTGAAAAAGCTATTTCAATATTAGGGGTGTAATGTATGGATAGAAATAATCCTGTTAAGATTTGAATGATTAAACATAATCCTAAAAGGGATCCGAAGTTTCATATAATTGAAATATTTCTGGGGATCGGTATATCAATTAATGCTCCATTAACAATTTTAAATAAAGGGTGCGTTTTTCGTAAAGGTTTGAACATTAATTGTTCGTTCGAAGGGGGCTTGAATGAACGTTAATAATTTTAACTACTGCAAATAAGGTTAATAGGAGATACACAATGATAAATAGAGTAAAGGTCATTGAGGATGAGTTATAAATAGTTCTAGTTAATAAAGGTCTGTTTTCAAATTTATATGGGAATAGAATAGAAGAGCTTCTAATACTATATTTGAAAGAGGTTAATAAAGGGTCTACTAAAAAGGATGCTAAGCAAATAGTGCTTATACTAAGTGTTAAGGTAACTATAGTATAAAGTGAAGTTTCAAAAATTTCATTAGAAGCAAGAGAAGCAACATAAATAAATAAAACTAGTATACCTCCTAGGAAAATTAAGAAAAGAATATATGAGAATCAAAATGAACTATTAGAAAAGCCAGATGAAATACAGATAATAAGTGTTTGAGCAAATAGCGTTAGTCCTATAGATAAAGGGTGAATTAATCGGGTGAATAAAATTGAAATAAAAAGGGTAATTGGAATAAAAAAGATAAGAATTTTAAAATTCAATTTTAAAGTTTTAAGAAAATAATTCAATTTTGATTTACAAGACCAAAGTTTTTTTTAAACTATTAAAACTAATGAATGCTTTAAATTTAGTTTATGTCTGTTCTTTAATTATAATATTCTGTGGAGGTTGATCGTTTATTTCTAATCGGAAACATTTATTAAATACGCTGTTAAGATTAGAGTTTGTAATATTAAGAGTATTCTGAGTTATAGTTTTATATATTATAAGAGTTGGGATTGAGATATATTTTGTGTTATTTTTCTTAACTTTAGGGGTTTGTGAAGGGGCTCTTGGATTATCTTTATTAATTTCTATTGTTTGTTCACATGGCAATGATTATTTTGGAAGATTTAATGTAATATAATGATAAAGTTTTTATTAATAAATATAATAGTAATACTTTTGGTCGGTAATTGAAGTACTGTTCAGTTAACATTAATTTTAATATGCTTTCTTACGTTTATAAGGTTGGGTCATGATTTTTATATATTTAATTTAGGAGCTCAGTTAGGAACAGATTATTTAAGTATTATTCTGGTAATGCTAAGGGTTTGGATTATTATACTTGTTATTTATAGAAGGCAGATGGTTAAGAAAACAAATAAATTTAGAAGTTTATTTCTATTAATAAATTTAGTTTTATTATTTGCTTTATTGATAACTTTTTGTTCAATAGATTATTTAATATTTTATTTAAGGTTTGAGAGTTCTTTAATCCCTACTTTAATTTTAATTTTAGGCTGGGGATACCAGCCTGAACGAACTCAGGCTGGTATCTATATATTATTTTATACTTTATTTGCTTCTTTGCCTTTATTAGTATCTTTGATTAGATTATACACAATGGGAGGGAGGTTGACTATGGGCTTAGCTAAGATGTGTATAGAGGAGGTCAGGAGGATTAGTGGTTTGTGGTATTTTTTTACTGTATTAGCATTTGTTGTGAAGCTACCTATGTATTTATTTCATTTATGGTTGCCAAAGGCTCACGTTGAGGCACCTGTTGCTGGCTCTATAATTTTAGCTGGGGTTTTATTAAAGTTAGGAGGGTATGGTTTAATTCGTATACTTAGAGTGTTTATTGAAGAAAATAAGGTATTTTGTTGAGTTTGGGTAGGTGTAAGTGTACTAGGTGGAGTTTTTGTAAGAGTTCTTTGTTTACGTCAAGTTGATATAAAATCTTTAATTGCTTATTCTTCAGTAGCTCATATGAGGTTAGTTTTAAGGGGGCTCGTTATATTCAGGTGATGAGGAATAAATGGAGCTGTAATTATTATAGTGGGTCATGGGTTGTGTTCATCTGGCTTATTTTGCTTATCTAATATTATTTATGAGCGATTAGGAAGTCGTAGTTTATTGGTAAATAAGGGTCTATTAAATTTAATGCCTTCTTTAGGTTTATGGTGATTTTTATTAAGGATTAGAAATATAGCAGCTCCTCCTACATTAAATTTATTAGGGGAGATTAATTTGATTATTGGTGTTATAAGATGAAGAAAAGTTAGTATGATTGGTTTAATTGGTCTATCTTTTTTTAGAGCTGCTTATACTTTATATCTATATTCAATTAGACAACATGGTTCGTTTTTTAGGTCATTGTATGCATGTTGTTCTGGAAAATTAGGGGAATATTATGTATTAAGTCTTCATTGAATTCCTTTGAATTTTTTGATCTTAAAGAGGAGTTTAGTATTACCAATTATTTAATTTAAATAGTTTAATGAAAATATTGATCTGTGGTGTCAAAGTTATAAGGATTTATTTTAAATAATGATGTGAAAATTCTCTATGCATTTAGTAAGGTTAATTTTTTTAAGTAGAGGTTCTTTATTTTGTTTGAGTATGTCTTTGGTAAGATTGCAAGGTTTAATAAGGTGGGTAATTGAGTGAGAGTTATATTCTTTAAATTCTTCTTCAATTGTGGTAACTTTAGTGTTTGATTGGTTAAGTTTTATATTTTTAAGATTTATTTTGTTTATTTCTTCTATAGTAATATTTTATAGGGGTGTGTATATAAAAGGAGATAAACATTATAATCGATTTATATATTTGGTTCTTGCTTTTGTTATTTCAATAAATGCTTTAATTGTAAGTCCTAATTTAATTAGTATTCTGTTAGGTTGGGATGGGTTAGGGTTAATTTCTTATGTGTTAGTAATTTATTATCAGAATGAAAAATCTGCTAATGCAGGGATATTAACTATTTTATCAAATCGAGTTGGGGATGTAGCTATTCTTCTAAGTATCGCTCTTTTTTTTTCAATAGGAGGCTGAAATTTTTTAGTTTGGAGGTTATACACTAGTGAAGATATAATTCTAATAAAAATATTAGTTGTTGTAGCAGCTATAACAAAAAGAGCTCAGATTCCTTTTTCTGCGTGGTTGCCCGCGGCAATAGCGGCACCTACTCCTGTTTCTGCTTTGGTTCATTCATCTACTTTAGTGACTGCTGGAGTTTATTTGCTTATTCGGTTTAGGCCTATTTTTGAAGGGTCTTTAGTTCAGTCTTTTTTATTGATTATTTCTTGTTCGACTATATTTATAGCAGGGTTGGGGGCAAATTTTGAATATGATTTAAAAAAAATTATTGCATTATCGACATTAAGTCAATTAGGAGTAATATTAAGAATTTTGTCTTTAGGATTTCCTGATCTCGCTTTTTTTCATCTATTAACACATGCTTTATTTAAGGCTTTATTATTTTTATGTGCAGGTGTGATTATCCATAGATTAAGTGATTATCAAGATATTCGTATAATAGGGGGCTTAGTTAGTAGAATACCTTTAACCGGAGCTTGTATAAATTTATCAAATTTATCCTTGTGTGGAATACCTTTTATAGCTGGATTTTATTCTAAAGATTTAATTTTAGAGGTGGCTTTTATAAGTCATCTTAATTTTATTAGTTTTATTATATATATTTTAGCTACGGGGCTAACGGTGAGTTATACTTTTCGTTTGATTTTTTATAGTCTTACTGGAATAAGTCATACAGGTAATATGATAAATATTGGTAATAATGATTTTGTTATAACTAATCCTATATTAATGTTAAGATTAAGGTCAATTTTAAGTGGAGCTAGGTTATCTTGAATAATATTTCCTGAATATTATATAATTTGTTTAAGTGATCTTATAAAAGGTTTGGTATTGATTTTATTAATAATTGGTTCTTTTGTTGGTTATATTTTAAATATCATAAGGTTGAACGGAAAATTATATAGATTAAGTTTATATTTTTCTAGAAGATTTATAGGGTCTATGTGATTTATACCCTTTTTATCTAGGGTAAAATTAAATTATTATGTATTGGAGTTAAGGGGAAATTATGATAAAGTTAGTGATAAGGGTTGATCTGAATATTTTGGAGGCCAAGGTGGGTTTTATTTAATTATAAAAGGAGCTAATTATTTAGAGATAACCCAGGGTAGAATAGTTAAAGTTTATATGAAAAGATTCTTTTTATGAGTAATTATTGCTATTATTATATTAGTCTTGATTTAATTTATATAATTCAAATTAGAATATTGTATTGAAGCTACAAAAGTGGTGTGAGGCCTGTAAATAAAAATATGATGCCTGATAAAAGGGTAGTTTTGATAGGACTAATTATGTAAAGTTTACTCATATTAATGAAAGATAAGCTAAGTAAAGCTAATGGGTTCATACCCCGTGAATGAGGATCAAATTTCTCTCTTTCCAGTGGTTTCTCCTTTTAGAATACTCTTTTTTTTTACTTTAATTTTAGGTTTAGTGTTATGTGTTTCTTCGGATTCTTGGTTTGGAGCTTGAGTAGGATTGGAATTAAATTTATTATCCTTTATTCCTTTAATTTCTTCTAGAAGAAATCGGTACAGGTCTGAAAGTATTTTAAAGTATTTTCTTGTACAAGTTTTAGCCTCTATTATAATTATTTTTTCAGCTTTATTTATTCTAATAATAGTAAATTTAAAAATAGTTTTTTCATTATCTTTAATGTTAAAGTTAGGGGCGGCACCTTTTCATTTTTGGTTTCCCCAGGTAATGGAGGGTTTAAATTGAATTCAGGTTGTAATTTTAATAACTTTTCAAAAAGTGGGGCCTATGATTTTATTATCATATTTAGTGTATGATAAGTGGAGGTTAATTATAATTTTTACTTCTGCTGTAGTATCAGCTGTAGTTGGTGCTATAGGTGGCCTGAATCAATTGTATCTTCGGAAAATTATGGCATTTTCTTCAATTAATCATATATCGTGAATATTTTTTGCTATAATTTTAAGGGAATACTGTTGGTTGTTATATTTTAGAATTTATTGTTTACTTTCTTTTTTGGTTGTTGTAAATTTTTATTTACAGCAAGCTTATCATTTTTCTCATTTAATTAATAGAAGATTCCCCTTAGTTCCTAAGATTATATCTATAATAAGTTTATTTTCTTTAGGAGGGCTACCTCCGTTTTTAGGTTTTATTCCAAAATGGTTTATTATTCAAGAAATAATTACAGGTAATTATTTCTATCCTTTAATAGTACTTTTAATATGTAGGCTAGTAACTCTTTATTTTTATATTCGGTTAAGGATTTCTTTTTTAACTTTAATATTTCCTTTCAGTGGTTGGATTTTAAAGGATTATGAAGGTGAAGTTATTATAAATGGTATAATAGTAATGAATTTTCTAGGATTGTTAATTCCTTCATTATATATAGTATGTTAAGACTTTAAGTTAATAAAACTAACATCCTTCAAAGTTGTAAAAAAAAGAAATTCTTTTAGGTCTTAAGTTTTAGTGTTAACACATTTTCAAATTTGCAATTTGACGTTTTAAATTATTACTATAAAACCTAATAAAAAAGAAGATTCTTGTTTCTAAATTTACAGTTTAGCGCCTAGTGCTCGGCCATTTTATTA